GCTATGGTTCTTGAGAAATGCCCCGGTTTGGCCCATTCCTCGAAAGAAGTTTTTACGGGATCCCTATCTACCAAAATTTTTACTTCTGGTTCCGGCGAACGAATAATCATTGAGTCCTCCTCTTTCCGGACAACACATACAAAGAAACCCGCCAACAGTCAGTCCAGTGATTAGTGAACCTATGAGAGATGCTTAGAATTAGTTTCTTTCTCTTCTACTTCTATCTCCCATCTATTTATTTTCTTTAGTTATTCACTAGAGCAATTATGTCTGGAAGTCGATCCAGGGCAAGTGTTCGGATCTATTATGACATATCCAGGAGGCGCTCAACGGACCTTTTGAATCTTTTTTAATCTTATAAAACCCTTTACGGGCTTAAAATTTGTCAAAAACCCTTTTTTTGTACAACCTTAGTGTATTCATATCTCAATTAGAAGTCCCGAAATGCAGCTGCTACTTTAATGGCGTATATAGAACATATTACTTTATTCCAAGCAGTCATTAGTAATTACTAGGATAAGAGACATTCCTGCGAGGGGTCTCTTTTATTAATTTGAATAGAATAGGAGAAAAATACATTTTCTACCGTATCCCTGTATCGTTTATCCTTATGAAATACCAGACGAAATAGAACGATCTTAGAAAGGATATAATGAAATTCCTTGATTGTTTCTTACCAGATAAATGATCCCTTTTATATTCCACTGATAGGGCTAACAGACAATTAATTTTTAATTATACCAAACGAAAATAGATATCGAAATTCTAAAGAAATAAAATTCTAAATAAATAAACAGAGAGTTTCTTATTCGAAACGTCCCGTGATCTTCAACCAATTCTGCGCTTGAATATAATTACCAGGAGTAAGCGCAATAGCTTGTTTCCAATACTCGGCAGCTTGATTGAACCAAGCCTCCGCAATTTCAGAATCTCCCTGTCGAACGGCCTGTTCCCCCCGGTCGGAATAGGTGGTTCAATTCCTTTCCTTAGAACCGTACTTGAGAGTTTCCCGCCTCATACGGCTCGGCAATCAATTCTTTTGGTGTCCCGGGTTTTTGAATCTAGTATATCGAATTGAATGAGATTTCTCATAGATCGATCTTTATCTTTATTCTTTTTTTTGGGGGGTTAACCAAAAGAGGTTAATTCCATGAGCATGAGTTTCAAACTTGACTTTTGATTAAATTAATAATCAGCTTTGCTTTCATTTTATCTTTTCTCCCACCGTCAGAAGAATAACATAGAAGCATTTCCACTATAGTTAGAATTTTCTGAAAGGTATCTATCTCGGTTTCATATAAAAATTGATATAGAATCTTTGAAAAAGCCCTTTCTTCCTAAGAAAGAAAAGGCTTACTGTCTTTGGGATCTGATGCTACACCGCTGCTCAATACCTTAGGGGATCGACTTTATTACATAAGTGGATTCCTTACTTTTATCTCATATCATGACATAAATAAGCAGTTCTTATTGGATCGGCATCGGCCCAAAACCTCGCGAATTGATCTTTACGGTGCTTCCTCTATCAATTAGATCCTTTATCCATAGAATAAACTATCTAGGCATATCGATTTCTTCATATTTCGACTTCTATGAAGTTTCTTTCTTTGCTACAGCTGATAAAAATCGTTTTTGCACGATGCATATGTAGAAAGCCTATTTTTTTTTTTCGAGTATTTATTAGTGTATTTGCTCTTTACCCCCCCTCCTTTTTTTTTTTTCTTTTACTTTTTTCTTTCTATAGTAGAGATAGTCGCACGTAATGACAGATCACAGCCATATTATTAAAAGCTTGTGGTAAGAACGGATTTCGTTCTAGTGCCCGAAAATAATATTCTAAAGCTTTTGTATGTTCTCCGTTACTTGTGTGGATAAGGCCTATGTTATAGAGTATATAGCTTCGATCGTAAGGATCAATTTCTAGTCGCATAGCTTCATAATAATTCTGTAAAGCTTCCGCATAATTGCCTTCAGATTGAGCTGACATCCGTTACGGTCGTCATTCGATTCAAAGAATTCTCCGTTTCAAAACCGTACATGAGATGAAAATCTCATACGGCTCCTCCTTTATGTGCATTATGAGAATAATCCATGAAATCAAAAAAGATTGAAATATTCTCATTATGAACTAAGTGGGGCTAATGTTTTTACAAGAAATCTCTAGCCAACCTTCCTGCAAAAGCTTTTTTCTTAATATCACGCGTGTTGGTACTAGATAAAACCGGAAACTCCAACAATTTCTTTGTTCTCAACGCCCCTTAATTTACAGGAATTAATCACTTCAACAGTCTTCGATGGTTATACGGGTATCCACAGTACGAACGAGATGGATGTTTGTTATCCCAACCATTCTTCTTAGTCCCGATCCCGCTAAGGAAAGGGGGCAGTTTATAACAAAGTTTTCGTGTTGCTGATTCCTAGACGTAGCGCCTCTTCCCCTATGCCGCCTATTGGTACTGGTGTAGTAGGGTTGACTTGCAATACAGAACCCATAGGTGTA